GTTGATCTTGTAGCGGTGGTTGAGTGAAAAGCCCGGATTTTTTTCGCGCAAATTCTCTATTTCCTATTTTCTATTTTTGCTGAATTTACTAGAAAATTAAATAGAAGTAATTAAAAATAATCAGGTTAGGATCGATCTAAACCAGCCCATTATTTATATGATATGATTCAACATGCCAACTATTAAACAACTTATTAGAAATACAAGACAGCCAATCAGAAATGTCACAAAATCCCCCGCGCTTCGGGGATGCCCTCAGCGTCGAGGAACATGTACTAGGGTGTATGTGCGACTCGTTCAGATCATGAGCTGGGATAAAAGAAAGAAAACCTTTTCTAGTATCAATGATCAGTACCGGGGAATAGGATAGAATAGAAAAAGAAGTCCGTTCAATTCAGTATAAAAAAAAATAAAAAAAAAAGAATCTATCCATTCTATTGTGTATGAAATTTATGGTTTCCATTGGTGCAAATCCAATCACCTTAATTTAAGATGAGAGAAAATTCTCCATTGGTAGCAAATGTTTATCCATTAAGCGGAGAAAATCCTACTTAAAAAAAAAAATAAAAACATAAAACTTAGGCCCCTCTTGCAAGAACGGACTAACAGGGTTAGCTACCCAGCCAACTTTCATAATTAAATACCGTTACTGTGTAAGTAGATCTAATCGTGAAAGACCTATTACTGGATAATTCATGGGTAGAGCCAAAGAATGTGAACTATACAAGTTACCAATAACATTGATTAAATGAAGTAAAGGCTCCGGTGTATAGAGAAAACCTCACCGTTTAAGAAGTAACCATATAAACGAAGGAAGCCACTATTTCTTTATCCATTTATATTTTTTATTTATTATATTTTGATACCTAGTAAAATGAAATTTCTTATTTCGAAGTGAAATGTCTAGAAAAAAGAAAAATAGTGGTCGGGAAGGTTATAGTAGCCAAAGTCATTGGAATTTTTAGTTTATACATTGGAAAAAAGCTTTGTTATTAATAGACTAGGAAAGGGAAAAAGAATAACTGAAAGAAAGGAAATCTATTAGTTATTCGTCAAAGTTTCATTTATTCAATGACCAGAATTAGACGGGGAAATATAGCTCGGAGACGTAGAACAAAAATTCGTTTATTTGCATCAAGCTTTCGAGGGGCTCATTCAAGACTTACTCGAACAATTACTCAACAGAAAAGAAGAGCTTTGGTTTCCTCGCATCGGGATAGGGATAAGCAAAAGATAAATTTTCGCCGTTTGTGGATTACTCGAATAAACGCAGTAATTCGTGAAATAGGGGTATCCTATAGTTATAGTAGATTAATACACGACCTATATAAGAAACAGGTGCTTCTTAATCGTAAAATACTTGCACAAATAGCTATATCAAATAAAAATTGTCTTTATATGATTTCCAATGAGATCATAAAAGAAGTAGATTGGAAAGAATCCATCGGAATAATTTAAACGGAGTTACCCGGAGAATGAACTCCGGGAGGGTAAAGTCAAAATAAATATGATAAAAAAATAGTAAAACTGAATGAACACACTCAAAAAAAATCTTTATTCTTGCCCGATTCTTTTTTTTCTTACGACACGATAATTCAATCTATATTTTTCATATTTTTCGAACAAAACATCAATGTGCGTTTGAGTTCGGATTTTACTTTTTTTTGTCAGTAAGCCTATTTATTTCTGGCTCGAAGACCCGCAGTTCTGTTGGTCGACTCGGTTCTTTCAAACTGTTTCTCATTATTAAGAAAAGGTAACAAAGATAAAATACGAGCTTGTTTTATAGCAATAGTAATTAATCGTTGTTGTTTCAAGGTCAATCTATTCACCCGTCTAGATAATATTTTTCCTTGTTCGCTAATAAATCGACTAATTAAACTCATGTTTCTATAATCAATTCTATCCCCCGATTGAATCGGGGACAAACGCCTACGAAAAGATCGCTTGGATTTAAGAAAAGGCCGCTTGTATTTATCCATGGTTTGTTTAGTTTATTCCTTATCCCGAAAATCCTATTTCGGTCGGATCTAAAATGAATTAGAATAAATAGGATTTGGTTTGTTTATATTTAATTATGTTATATGTTATATATAGAATATTTAACTATGTTCTATATAGAATGTCATTTTTACCCTTCCTTGGAAGGGTTACATACATGTGCTCGATTCGATCTATTTCTTTATCTCCCCATGAATCGTATGTTTGTAACAAAATGGACAGAATTTTCTCAATTCCAATCGATTAGGCGTGTTGTGACGATTCTTTTCAGTAATATATCTGGAAATACCCGTTGATACCTTATTAACACCGTTTCGAACACAACCGGTACATTCCAAAATAACCGTTATTCGGACATCTTTCCCCTTGGCCATGAACCCCCCCTTTGGATTTTTGATTTACTCAACTCTTCTATTTTCGATCCGAAAAAGAAGGAAGGAAGGATAAATAGAAGTTATTAACTTGAAATCCAATTATGAAAAATTTCGCTGCAATCAATATACTAAAAAAATTTCTAAACTTTATTTCAAATCACAGTATTTCATTTACATTTAAGTACCTTGTATAAGAGTCTTGTCCTAGATTTAGGCCCCACCCTGTTTATTCTACCTACATCCCTAGTTAATTTTTGAATTGAATAATTTATTTAATTCAAACTTGAACCCAAGTCTCGAAGCTGTTGAATACACCTTTTCTTTTTTTTCTCTTTCCTCCCTCTTATTCTAAAAGGAAAAAAGAGAAAAAAGGGGGCAAAGGCTTAGTCACAAATATTTAATTGTATCTCGAATCTTCGTTATTTGGTACCGTATCCATAACTAGAATCAAAAAAAGGGGAATGTCAACGCATCTGGGAAAAAACGATTAATCTCTATCAATAGACCTGCTAAAGACCCGAACCATAGAGTACTTAATACCGGTGCCACGGAAAGATATGTTTTTAGATCTCGCATTGAAAAATCTCCTTCCTTTTTTTATTGTAATCTAAAATGGTAATACATATATGATCAGATGCATATGCAGTTAAGAACCTTGTACACGGAATCCCTAATTCAAATTGAAATGTACAACTATCCAGTAAATAAAATTTTTTCTTAAAACATAAAAAAACGTTCCTCTCTTCCCGAGCATCCCCGAAAACTACTCATTTATTTTTACGACAGGTTCCGTTCCGTATTTCATACGTATATAAGACTTTTCTTTTACTATTATTATATGTTAAATGGGACCAAAAAGACGAAATGCCCATATAAATTGTATATATCAATGGAGGAAATAACGATGTGGAAAACAAAACAGGAATTCTATACAATGACACTGTAGACCAATTGGAGGGATGTAGCGCAGCTTGGTAGCGCGTTTGTTTTGGGTACAAAATGTCACAGGTTCAAATCCTGTCATCCCTACCTATTACTTCTTCGTTGAGCAGTAACGAGGGATTAATTAAGATCGATTGCAATATCCAATATATTATATAACGTTCATTAAACTGGGGTTAAAAAAAGTGTCTTTACAGTCTTCTCTTTTCTGATAAGAAAGCGCTCTTAGTTCAGTTCGGTAGAACGCGGGTCTCCAAAACCCGATGTCGTAGGTTCAAATCCTACAGAGCGTGATTTCGTCCTTATTTTTCTTAGATCAAATTAGACTGAAAGAGATTCACTAACTTGAACCGCAATCTGAATTTGACCTCCTTTGTATTAAAGAAAGTAGGAGGTCAATCAAAAAAAGCGATAGTAATTAATCAAAGGTCCGATTGATCACCCCGCCTATATTGTAAATATGCAGTTACGAATAATCCAGCCAAAGTAACAGGAATTAGACCTAACACGATTCCAAATAGAAAAACTTCAATCATTGCAATTTATTTGAAAGGAGAAAAAGGAGGTAATATCTATACCTTAAATATTAATCTGAATTACCATGAATCTCAATGACCAAGAATTTGCAATTTATACGGAATCCTATCGAAAGATTTCTTTTTATGAATTGTGCATTTCAAATACTAATTTCAGATAAGTCGTATCTTGCTCAGACCAATAAATAGAGCTGAGGTTACCGTTAAAGCCGCTAGTAGAAAACCAAAATAACTAGTTATAGTAGGCATGAAGGAGCTAAATGAAATATGTTCTTTTTGTACATATATGTTTCTAAAAAAGCACTTACCTAAGTTTCCTTTTTCAAAAACTAGGGGATATTCAAAATTTTTGATTCATCTATCATTATAGACGGTACTAACAAAGATAAAGTGACAGGCGTATAAAAAAAAATTGATTCATCATTTACCACATCTACCCATCCCGCGATTCCAATCAACCGATTCATTGAGCAACTCTTGGGGGAAAACTTATATATAATATAAACTAATAAAAAGAACTGGGCCGTGTAACTTCACTCAAAAATTTAAACCTTTTTAAAATGATTACATTCTGGAAGAATAGAAGAAAACTTTTTTATTGTCTCGAATCCTATTTCTATTTTAGAGCCAACGTAAACCTTATAAAAAAGATTACTTTCATTTTAACTCATTAGATTCCGGAATAGGTTCATTCACTTAATATCTTGAATGAATGAGAAGAAAAAAGTTATCACGCAATCACTCGAAAAAAGAAAATATTTATTTTGGTCCAACTAGGTTAGTAATTTCTATTATCTTTTCTTTTTTACGTTCTACATTTTATCTTTCCGTATTCTATTATAAAACCTCGTTCTTGTAGTTAGGTCAAGAAAGAATCTTTTGATCTCGATCTAATACAACAATGTATGCATCAAAAGGGTTGATTACAATTTTTTTATTCTTTTCTTTCTTTGTTATCTTTCTTTCATCGAATACGATTTACTACTCTTTCTTACTTTACTTGTTGCTTATCATTGTACACTGACAAGCAACAAGTAAAGTAAGAAATAAAATTTTGAGTACTTCCTTTCGATAATGATTGAAAGTGCGTTGCTGTGTCAGAAGAAGGATAGCTATACTGATTCGGTATACTCTAAAGACGCCCTCG